TCAGGGGAGATCCAATTTCGACTTGAGATGTTCCGGGGGATGAGACTTTCCTTTCTTGACTCGCTGAAAAGAAGCAGGGAGGGAAAGGGCTTCTCTTTCGATAGGAATATATACCTGTCTTATTTCCACTCCTTTCCTTTAAGTGATCTTATTTCGGGGATGGATCGGTCTGCGCTTATTTACACCTGCATCCAGCGGAACGGAATAGAAGAAGCATTCTCAAAAGGTCTTTCTAAATTCCTATTCTAAATAGGTCATGCTACATATCTTATCTGCATAACTTTGCTCTATGGAAAAAGGCCAGGAACGAAGTAAGGAAGACGGAAAGGTTTATGAAATGCTCGACCGATAGGAAAAGAGCGTAGTGTACGAAGCGAGAGGGTTAGTAGAGTGAGGGAGGGGTCGATGCAATTGAGATAGTGCTCCACTGTTCATCTATTTCTCTCTCTACAAGAGAAACGGAAGTCAAGCTTGAATAAGAGAGGGGAATCTGATCTTGAAAAGAGGGATTTGAACTCCAAAAAAGAGAGATGTTCAGACGAGATGCCCGTACTAATATATCAGTGCGGCTAAGAAGAAGAAGAGATTAGGGGCAGCTTCATGTCATCTATCCAAATCTGTTGCCGGAAAAGATCCATCTTCGTCTCTTCTTGCCCTTGGGGCACTTCACCCGAGCTAATCAGTCTTGGCTGGGTCTCCCATTAGAAATAAGGGGACAGGGATCTTTTTTCAACCAAAAGTGAGTGCACATCGGTACGTTTAGAACCCCCTCGAAACAAGTATTCCATTCCCATCCTCGGTCGAGTACTAAAGTCCTTACGTACGAGCCTCTAATCAGGAAAAAATGGATTAGGGGAATAGGACGCCAAAAAGAGAGATTTTCACACTCCAAAAGATAGGAAAGATGACGAACTGCCGGAGAAAGCACTGTTCTTAAGAGGATGGGAAACGAGCTCCATACATATACATGGAGCTAGAGCTCTATACTTTTCTTGAGTAAAGAGATGGGAACGAGTCAAGAAAACGAGTTATATGCGGAGATCTCGAAAGGGAATGAGTGACTCGAGGGTAGAATAGAATATAGTATGACAACGTAACCATTAGCATAGATAGAGGAGTTCCTGATCCCAGTACTAGGGCGAAGGTGGCCAATGGCATAACTGCTTCTTTCTCTTTTTACGGGTAGAATCCAATATTGTTGAAGAAGCCCATGTAGGTTTGTCAGGAAAACCCTGAAAGATTCTCTTCTCTTGAGTCGAATGCACAGTCCAGGGGGGTCTTTGGCCGAGCAAAAAGAAAGGGGGTGAACCGCCCAACGGCTGGATAAGGGATGCTTGCAGGTGTGCGCACTCTCGGAATTAGGGTCGAAAGAAGAAGTCACATGATCTCACTGAATCAGTGGTTAATCGGCAGATTGATCGCGAACTCGGAATCGAAGAATGAAATCCCATTTGGTTTGGTTGCTAGCGAGTGAGGGAATCCCTAATGTCTAAACATTCATAGTGCTAACAACCGATATTGCGACAGCTTACTATGTCCTCTGAAAATGAGTTAGAATGAGATCAGAATCGCCTATTAAAAAACCAGGGCAAGAGGAAAAACCGTAATAGAAAAGCCCTTCTTCACTAAGAAATTCACCGCATGCGAGCTCAACTACACTGCATTAGAGAAGACTTGTGCTGCTCTGGTTTGTTTGGGTAAGGCAGAAGTTGAGGCTGGCTCACCCAATCTTAAGCATGAATCCGCTGAAGTACCTGAGAAGCCCCTATTATCCAATAGGATGGCGAAGTGCTTGTTGATGTTGTCAGAGTTCGAGATTAGATTACTTATGTCACATTTATATATATACTCCATCATGGACAAGTCATAGCTGACCAGCTGGCGAACTGCCCAGTAGAGTCTAAGGAAAATGGGGATGCTGAGTTTCCTTATGGATCCGTAATGGGTATAGATGATGAATCAGAGAGAGAGGGGAATTGTATTTTGATGGTGTGCCGCCAGGAGTATTTTTCTTTTTTCCGGATGGGATAAACACACCGATCGCTATGAAGCTGGAGTAGTTCTTTTTTTCCCTTTCGCTGGTTGGAGTTGACTAATCCTCCGCTCAATAACCAAGAGCCTATCTTCCTAGTCCCTTTGTCTGAGCACAGCTTACTTTACTCTCCTCTACACCCAAGGGAGGAGGGGGTACATAAGAAGAGAAGGATTTTTCCTTAGGAGTCTAATTCAATTCAAAGATGCATCGTTTAGTTGACAAGGCGGATCTAGTTAAGCTTAAGGAAGAGTCATCAATGATTCTCCTTTCCTATCCTAAATTGAATTGGTGTTTAATCGACTCTTTTCATTCCGTTTGGATTTTTCTTTCCTCAGGTATTGGAGTTCCTGGCCTCGGCTCATTCCTTTCCTGTTATCCGACTTGAATGGAAAGGTAGGACTGGATATCCTACTTACAACCCTACTCTGGGCAGATTGTTAGGATTGCAGGCCTTCCCGCGGCTAATCTTTTCACTTCTTCACCTTGTTGACATCTGAGATTGAAGATGATGTCAACAGTTAGCCAAGAAGGTTTATGGCAAACTGGAAGGAGGGATAAATGATCTACCTTAGGTAATGCTCTGCTTTCAGTGGGAACCGGTGGAGATTGAAGTGAAGGTCTTGTAGTCTCCGGATTGCTTGGAGGAGAGCTAGTAGATCAGACACCTTCGCCAAGCCTGAAGAAAGGAGCAACTTAGATACCTCTTTGTTCACTATATTCCTGGTTTGCTAAAAGGGTCCTTGGGCCCAATCAATCTCTATACTCTTGATGCAATGGACTCCCCAAAGCCACTAAACCGCTCTCTTCCACCCGATTTGAACTGAACTGTTAGTGCGGCCTCGCCGTTTTCGAGTAATAATCTGACGCCAGCTAGGTTCAGGATGAGTTAGAATCGTCACTTACTCTTTATGATTCCCATTCTTTTTGCCTCCTCTATTTGTATAAGAAATTGGTGGAGTTTCATTTCTTCTTCTTCACCCGGTATTCTATTAGTGTCTTCAAACTCCCCGTCTCGCCGAGAGGCTTGTTGTGGTCCTTATTGACCTTACTTCCGCTACCTGACCTTAAGCATGGAACCCTACAGAAGGGTGAGCCTGTCCCCTAACAACCCTTATCTCTCTTCTTACTTATGCGTTGGTGCATTCACTGAAGCAGCCGAAGAAAGAGGATAAGAATCTGGTGCATCCCCATCTGCTGCATCAAAAGCCGATTCATCAACTGAAGCATAAACAGAGGCATAAAAGGAAGAAGTTTTATACATACGCAGAAGCTAGAACGCGAGAAGGTGGCATATAACTCATCGTATTGAGATTAGTAACTCTTTCTTCAGAGGGAGGTTTGAACAACCAACCTGAGCCTTTTCCTCCTGTGTGGTGTTGGAGGTTGTTTCGGAGGTATACGACCAACCTATGGCAGTTGAGGGACGCGGTTCACCAATAATGTATGTGCCTGCCAGACAATATTCGTCATATTCTGATAGATATTCTCGATCGATTTATTTGGACTGAGCCCCCTTTCTCCAAAAAACAACAAGCAGCCTCTTAGGCAATCCCCTCCCCCGAGGTAGCTGCTTGCCGATGGCATTGAGATAGATCGGTGGTTGACTTACTGGTTGGTTCGGTCTTGTGGGATGGCTGAGAACTCGAGTGGGCAGGGGCCGTTTCCGTCCATCGAATATAGGTGACACATTCATCAAGCCCTTTTACTTAACTTAGTAGCACAGCCATTCATCCCAGTTCTCTAGTTCTCATGGCATTTGGCCTTCCTTTCTTTCTCGGTCGGGTCGCCTGGCAGAAATGGGAGGGCAAGGCCCAATAGCTAGCGGTTATACTCCTACGATGGCTCCAGCCAGACCATGCACGAACAAAATCTCCATTTCTAGACCAAACAACCATTCCACGGATAGGCTGTCACTATCAAACTACGTCTTTTCTTTCGTGTGTCACTAGGTGTTGATCTCGAGTAGGTTAGTGCGAAGAAGTCCTCTTGAAGGGACATGGACCTGGTAACCAACCTTTAGTCTCATTTCCAAATCCTGGAAAGGCCATTCCTTTCAAACTATAAAGCAAGCTAAGCCAGCAAGAAACCATCGATCCGGGTAGCAGGAGAAGTCTAGAAATAGGAAGAAGTAGGCAGAAGAGCGTGAAGGACGAAAGAGCGGTTGATCCTGTCCCGACAGAATACCACGTTATTTGCTCCTCTTTCATCTAATGGGAGGGACGGCTAGGTGGGTTACGGCATAGGCATTCTTCAAATCCGTGTGGAAGCATACGAAGAAGGATTCGGACCAAGAGCTCCAGCCCGATCCCTGTGATCTCGTACTTGGTGTTCCCCTCTTTTCTGTTCGTCCTGGTATGGTATGTACCCTTTCACTCCAGGGAAGGTTCCCGAGCTTGGCCGCACCAAATCCTGGAAGTGGCACCGCTCTGGCGATTGGCAAGACATATCCGAGGAGCGCTGCCTGAACGAAGCGTGGGCGTCAAGCATCAAGTGGAGGCGCCGAATCGTTGCAAGAGGGGGCGGGATCGACCGGTCAGAAGTAAAGCTGGCCAAAAGGCATAGGGCCAAGGCTGAGCTGGCAGGCTCATCTCACTGATTGTGTGCTTTTATTGGATAACATCCATCAAGGGAAAAGCTCTATTCCGTTTCCACAACGTGTTGGTTTCCCGCTCAGCCCCCTAAACACTATGGCATCAAGGTCGGCAACCCCAAAGGAAAGGGTCGGGCCTCAACCAATCTACTTATCTCAACCGATCTACTTATAAGTAATAAGTAAGGGGAAAGCCACGAATATCGGGGAAACTTATATATATAATAGGTGTATCCTAGAAACACGGGCTAGAGTAAGCGCCAAGCGCTGGCCCATTAGTGGTTAAATTCCTGCTTGCCTTTCATATCATAGTGAAAGATTGAGTGAAAGCCCACGCATGACCAATATCAATGGCTTGGGATCTTTTCTTGGAAGAAAGACGAAGCGGAGATCTTTCTCTTTCTATTCATGAAAGAATGATAAATAGAAGAATTCGAGTGAGGGGAAAATCCAGATTGTTCCAAACGGGTTCTCAAGCAAGACAAGCCCCAGGTAGTGGACTTAACTAACATCACTGCCAGACTCAATCCATAGAATCCGTTTCGTCTCAAGCCTAACGGCTTCCTTCATTGCCCTTACCCGCCCGTTAACTAAAACAAATCTTTAGTTCGAACTAAAACTGTTAAAGGAAATCTTTAGTAATGAGTTCTCTGTTTCCTACTACAGGAGATCGGGAATAGTTTCCGAGACAGATTCTGCCCACCGGGAGGATGAAACTTTTTATTCTGCTGCCCGAAGGTTGTTTGCATGCTTCAGCTTAGCAATTAGAGTTCAAAAAAAACTTTCTTGTTGGCTTTACCTGCCCGCTGGGCCTTTCCTTATTTGTGATTTTGATTTCGTTGATTCTGTATTTGAGAAAGAAGTCAGTCTTTCTGTAGGATCTCCGTATTTGTTCAATCTCGCTGCTCGAGTAGGTGCTTTAGCCCAGCTCAAACCTAAATAGTGAATATTTGGATTTCTCACTTTCTCTCTTTCTATTTTTAGGGGTAGACCAAGGAAATCCTACTTCTATTGTTGATAAAGCTAAGTTAGCCGGTTGGAAAGGAAGGCTTTTACACTGGTTGCTCTGTTTCCTTAGTCAACTAGAAATACAGTAAGGAAGGAAAGGAAAGGGGGGCAACGATCTTGCTGATGGCTAGCAGATGGAAGTGCTCACTGAGATGGCCATATAAGGTGCTCGTTCGCACTCCGTACCAGGGTAAGTTAGGAGAAATATCAGTAGCTCGACTCGAAGAGGAGAGGGTGGGATCAGGCATCTGTTAGGCATCAGGGACAGCGAGAAGTTTCTCACAGAGATAACTCACATATGAAAGAAAGGATGCTTCGCTTCTAAGGTGGTTCCTGCTTCTAGCGCGAAAGCAGACAACGCAAGGAGGGAGCTCGGGCCAAATACAGCCCACCTAACAGCAGCTATCAAGGCTATAGGCGCGAAAGAAAAGCGAGCAGGGAATTTGGCATCATATCGGTTAGCTGAGCCTGCCTCAAGGAAGAGCTTTGAACCTACTTTCAAATGAAGTTTCGTTCTAATATCAAGTAATCTGATGATCCGGCCTGGTTAAAGAGTTTCCTGAATGGAATAAGCATTCAACCCCTTTCCTAAATAAAGAAAGTAAGACAAGCCAGGGAAGTGAAACTTATACTTATATCTTTCTTCGCGCTCTTTTCGTGGAATGCTCGACTTTAACGCCCCTTTCGGACTCGTTTCGAAGCCTGCATTTTCAGTTGGTACAGATCCTGTCGACCTAGTTGACTCAAAAATAGTTGCTGTTTCAGCTTTTACCTCTTCTTGTGCCCTTTGGGCTGTCATCGGGATGATATAAACCTCCTAGTCTTCTTAACTTAATGTGGCAAAGCCAGATGCCTCTTCATAAGGTAACCGATTCTACGGCCGTTCTCTAAGAGAAATCTTTTTTCATACTTCGTACGCATCTTTCAGACTTGCGGGGGCTGCTTTCTCTATCGATCTTTTGTTTGTGGGCTTTCATCCATCGCTCTTATTGAGAGCGACCGTGGTGCGTGGGCGGATGACGACGATCAGAGTAAGCACTATTTGTATGTTACACCCAAAGAGAAGGAAACCTAAACTCAAGTCCAACGCAAGCCTGCGATTAATCAAGTGAGTAAGAGCAGGTCTAAGTGGTAGCCATTTGTCGCAAAGGTCAGGTCGTCTAAGAAGCGAGCGGTAGGCATTTGTGCTTCTCGAATTGCATATAGCACGAACGACCATGAGTCCGTGGGCTTTCTTGGTGAAGAGTTTTCGGGGTTCGGGGAGTCTATTCCATTGGGAAGAAAATAAATAGAGTTCAAGTTGGTGGGCTAACCACCTATTAAGTCTCGTACCTTGCAAAGGTAGATAGAGTACCCAGGCCCCACCCGGCAAAAGGTATTCGAGAGTAATGGACATGAGATAGCCTTTCATTGACAGGAGGCATAGTAGGAGTGAGACAGCTACTAATAAGAAGAGACGAGCGTGATATCCACTGATAAGGCTGAGCAAGACACAGTGGATGTTGGTAAGCATTTATCGGCAACAAGCTAGGCATCAATAACAGCTTATCCCTGAGTTGACCCGGGATAATTGGCATATTCCTGCTTTCGGAGGTGAGAGAGACTGTTCCCGTTCAAGTGGGAGTTAGATCGACTTCTCATTCTAAGGCTGTTTAACCATTATACGTTGTAGTAGTTGGTCCAATGCCAGAAACAGTGGGGTTGTTTGATCCACTGGGACAATTGAAGTTCATTGTGGGCGCTCATAGGTTAGGAGCTAATCGGCTAGGGAGGCTAGGGAATAATAAGCGTACTTTGACGAGTAAAAAGCGGCTAAGCTAGTGACTTAGGCAGAAAAGCGTACCGTTAAAAGGCAGAAAAGAAGCTCTCCCAGTCGTTGAATCTCAAAAATAATAGGCTGGTGGGTGGAACCTCCCGAAAGCCGTCGTTAACGATCACTTCTTTTATTCCCAGGCAGGCTTGCAGTCGTTTCTAAAAGTCCCGAACAAACCTGCGACCAACCTCTTAGGATCTCGGACAGGCAGGGGGGGCTTTAACCAAAGATAGGCAAGGCAATTTACCTTTTAGCAGACAAATTCCTACTGTCACTGAGGGGGGTCGACTTGCTTATCATGATTCGGCGTCTAACCTCTTAGGGGCTTACTCCTTCATTCCAGATGAATCTAGCTAGATGGATGCACGAGCGGTTGTTGAAGTCTTTGTCTTTGATCTTTAGGTATGTGCCAGCAATGCCTTTGAATTTCGATCGAAGACTGTATTTCGGAGTGGGGGTCCAAACCTTGACCTTGAACCAGCATTCCCGTGATCAGTTCGATAGATATGATCAAGAGGCTATGGCTTGAGAGAGTTTTTTTTCATACTATAATGGAGGAACGGCAGGCATCCCTCCTATACTAATAGATGCGATCGGAACTCTATGTTCCTCTGGGAAGCGGGACTGCGATTAGAGAGCCCTTTGTGCTTATATGGGTAGATTATAGTACGGTTTCTATTGTAACCGCTAACGAACGAGTTCTTTTGCTTCGATTTCATGAAAAGCTGGGATACCCGGTTCCGGTACCATACCAACCATATATAGGATACCGCTACCGCCATGCTTTAATCCCGTTTGATACGGTAGAATGTGCTCCTCCAACAGCGAAAGGCGTATTCAGTAAAGATATGAGATCTGTCTGTTTTTAGTGAGGATTGGGACGATCAGGTCGGTTGAGGACAGCCCCCCATCTTACTCAGCTGAGGGCTGCAATCTTCAGACGAGAAAAAAGCTGTTCTTACCTGGCTGAATACAGAGATGTTTTTGCATGGTTTTATGCTGCCGGTACCGATTCCTCCTTGGTGGAGTAGCACCGCTTGGTTGTACGGTCCGATACCAAGCCTGGTACTGATAGGTGATCGGAGTTATATATGCGATCAATTAGATTGAGGAACAAGAAGCTATGAGCAGACACCAACAACCGTTACCGTTTTGACTGCAAACTGTTACCTCCGGTGGAGAAGACTAGAAACCAGCATGTAAGGTCTCATAGGGCTAGGATAGGAAGAGCAAAGTAGTCATCCCCGAGACGATTCATTTGCTTGCCTTATAGTGAGCGGAAAGTCAAAGGTTCCATTAGTTAGCAGACCCCTTCTTGTGAAGGGAAAAGAATGCATCCTGTGGAGGGACGCGAGGCCTGTTCCATGAGGCGATTCTCGTTGTTGAGGTCATGGGGTCCAAAACCAAAAGGGAAGGTCTCGGTAGGTTGGTGGGGTAGGCAGCCTACGAGGCGACCCGCAGAGGAAGCTACTTCTAAGAAGTAAAGAGCACTACGTGAGAAGCTCTATACAAAATGGTTGTTTGATCATCAGTTGCTAAGTAGTTGAGGATGCTTGGTCCTGTCCCAGTAGATGTGAAAGTTGTTCCAGGTGAAGACCAGATCGAGACCGAGTAGCTTCACTAGTAGATCCAAGTCCAGTCATTGATCCCGTTGGAGTAGAAGCAAGGGTACCTAGAGCAGCAGTTCCATCTCCAGATCGTGATCGATACCCATGCCCAGCATCAGAACCTGCGGCTTGCCCCGGCATCTCTTACCACTAGAGATAGAGATCCAGATTCAGACTAAGACCTTCTCTCGCGGTCCCCAGGAAATTCAGTAGGCTCGACCCAAGGAATCGAAGGCTTTGCTCACGAGAAAGGGGATCGGAATCTCGTTCAGAGTGAGCCAGTAGTAGCAAAGCAGTTGTTAGCTGTCCGTAGTGACCCTTGTTAGCTGTTGACAGCTCGGCGGTAGGATCCGTAGCTAGTAGCTATTTCATCCGTCTCATATGTGAATTTCATTTCTTTCTTTCGGGTCAAGGGATAATCAAACAAATAAATAGGATATTGCTCGCCAGTAGCTGTAGTCAAAATTGCCCATGAGAAATTTCATAAGTGATCACTGAACCCTTTCTTTATTTGATTCGTCTTCCGCCTTTGAGAAGAGTCTTTCATAACCTGGTGGAACCCGGCCTAAAAGCCTTCGCAACATCCGAGCTAACACTCTCAATCAGTTGATTAGCTCAGGACAGGACCCATTCAAAAGACAAAGTAATGCCTTTTCGTTCTAGTTGAGGGGATTCCATTCGCATCAAAGCCACCCAACAGGATTGGAACTCTAGTTGTTCAAGTTCCGTTCAAGATTCAGGCGCAGGCAGCATAACCAAAAAAGAGAAAAGGGACTCAATTTCACTTGCTTCAAACGTTCCTCATTCTTTGATGGAAGAAAAACTAGATGTAGGACTTGGGATTCGAAGTACAACTATTCTATTATAAGGTAATGCGAGGTTTGCACAAAAAAGCTTTTCCAATCCAATCCTTGATAGCGAAGTCATTCCCACGGATGAAGCAGTAA